ATAAAGAACATAAAACGCATAAAGACCATAAAAAGAGTTTCGTTTTATGGTTCTTTCATATACGTTTTCTTTAATTGAATGAACGTTCTGATTCTCAATTTCTCAAAATCCTTCAATTGGTACACGCAAGAAATAGGCTAATTCAGCAGCCTTTTGTTCAATTTCTCGTGGAGTCAAATTCTCATCAGTACGGGTCAAGGGAATGGACCCCTGGCCTCGGATGTCCATATAAAGAACACGACGAGCATAAATACCCTCTTTAACTTCTATTCTAACGGACTGAATATCTTTTATAAGGAATCGGAGGAATATGCGACGATTTTTTCCCGGAAATCCCCAACGAAAAATACAGACTACTCCTTCCTTTATATCGAATCGATCATAACCACTGCCTACATTCCAGGAAATTGTGCACCACAAATAAGAGCTAATAAAGAGACCCGCAATTCCGTAGAAAGACATCACGATTCCTTGTGGAAAAAAAATGATTTGCTGAGGCGGAAAAAAAGATAGCAAATTTCTACCAAGATAACTGGAAGTTCCAACTAATAAGAAGCCTAATGACCCTAAAAAAAGGATAAAGGCCCAGCAGAAATTACTTATTTTTCGAGACCCCGTTATAAGTTCTATCCATATATCGTCTGATCGCCAAGTCATACTTTACTCGATTGCATTTTATTGGAATTGAGATAATACCCCAGAGAAATTTGACTTTACTTTTTTGTTTCTGAAGTAACTCTCATCAACTAGCACTAGTTTGAGGTGAACTAGCACTAGTTTGATGTCAACCTTTAGGAGTAATTCATCAAATTGGTTAAATCTAAAATAATAACATACTCTTTATTTAATACGATCCCACTATACATATCGATATACATAGAGATTCACCGACTACATTTCAGCCATCCAGGGATCCTGATCTATTTGAAAATTGCTAGAATTGATATATCCATATATCATGTTTCTGCGGGCATAAGAGTTTTTTCCTTTATGTTCGGTGGACATCACATGGTATACTATGATTCCAATAAATAGATATCCGTGTTATGATACAAGTCCACGTTTTCAAAAAAAAAATGGATGAGATTGGGTCCCGGCGGATCTAAACAATCTTGTTTTTTTGAACATGAAGAAATAAAGAAGCCATTGCAATTGCCGGAAATACTAGGCCTACTAACGGCACAAAAATAGACGGAAGGTTCAAATTTGTCATAGAAGGGGTACCTCGATTTACTATTTGTATCTGTTATTATGTTATTATATAAATAAAGATATCTTGTAATAATTATAATTTAATTAAGAATTTGAATTCTAATTAGATAATATTTATTATTAATAGAATTTGAAGAATTTTAAATTATTAGTATTAGTATAGATCTAAGTATCTATAATATCTAAATCTAACATCTAACTGAGTACGTATAATAAGAATAAGTGCAAAGAATGTAGAACTGTAGAACTAAATAAATGGACTTATTCATCTCCTACATGAGAAAGATATGTATGATAATAAACTTTATTATTTTTCTTCATTTCTTTGTCTTTTGTTCTTGTCTTCTAATTTTCTAAAAATAGATAAAGAGTTTTTTACCGATTATCGAAAGATTCGTTCGAATCCGACCCAACATGAATTTTTAGCTAAAATGGTTTTTCGGGAGATAGAGAAAGAGACAAAACTCTATTATCTATATTTAAATTTCAAATTATATACCTAAGACAAGAACAAATTCGTTTTATTTTCCAAATTTCACGAAAGGAAGAACTCACTCTTGGTGATAAAGCCTTATTGATTCGTAATCAGGAATATAGGTCAAAAAAAGAGTTATCCTCAACTTTCGTTTTGATTCTTTCTAAAATTCGATCTTCTAGCAGCAAAGACAAGGCCATTATTATCTTATTTACTTTGATTCCGATAAACTAACTACTTTTTGCTACAAACACAAAAAAAATAATTGAACTTAGTGCTCTACTTGATTTTGCTTGACTTTTGATTCAAAGGAAAAAAGGCGTGGAGCTTAAATAACTCACTCAGAACACTTTTTAAAAGATTACGTGGTACAATTAGGTCGAATAAACCCTTCTGGAATAAGTATTCAGCTGCTTGTGAACCTTGGGGTACTGTTTTATTCAATGTTTGTTCAATTACTCTTTTACCTGCAAATGCAATGTAGGCATTGGGTTCGGCAATAATGATATCCCCCAACATACCAAAACTAGCTGTCACTCCACCAGTTGTCGGAGATGTAAGGATTGATACATAAAATAATTTTTTATTTAATTGATAATCATATAAAGCAGACGATATTTTAGCCATTTGCATCAAGCTCAAACTTCCTTCCTGCATGCGCGCCCCCCCAGAAGCACACACTATAATCAGAGGTAAATTTTGATTGGCAGCGTGTTCAACCAAACGGGTGATTTTCTCTCCGACTACGGATCCCATACTACCCCCCATAAACTGAAAATCCATAACCCCAATTGCTACGGGAATGCCGTTTAG